AGATTTAAAGAACTAAAATTTTACGTATTGTATAAAGATCTCATAAAGATTAGCTTAGAAGCAGTTATTCTATAATGAAAGCGTAGTAGCTCATATGTTTAGTACAGTAAGTAAACAAATGTCCGGGAATAAGAAAGAACTGAAACTCACTAAAAGAAAGTAAAAAATAGAAGATTAAGTAAATAAAGATGTTTATTGGACCCGAAACTGCTACGAGCTTGTTATTAATAAGTATGATATAACATGACTGAACCGGTGTCTGTAGTAAAAGACTCGGAAGATTAATAACAAGGAGTGAAAGGCTAATCAAGTGCAGTGATAGCTGGTTCCCGGCGAAATCTATTTAGGTAAAGTGGTAATCAAAGACAATTAAAGATATATAATAATTGATCTATAAATACTAATCAGACATAAAGCGGTAAGGTCTTATGTCAAAAGGAAAAAAGTCCTAAAGTGAAGTTAAAGTCCCTAATTGTTTTTTTTTAAAGAAAAAGTAGACACTTGCTTTGTCGAGTCGCATGCTTCGGCGAGTCGCATGCTTTGTCGAGTCGCATGCGACTCGACCGACTCGACCGACTCGACGCAAAAGCCAATAATTGCTTCGCGTCGCACGCGACGCGACTGTAAGAATGTAGTAATAAGATAAAATCTAGTGAAAAGATATAGTGTAATAGTCTAAATGTAATAAAAATGGCATTATAAAGGATTAGTCTAATACCTTAAAAGTAAACAAGCTAATGAAAAAAGTTCAGAGAAATAAAAATCATGACAATGACCATATTTTTGATATCTACAATATTTCATTGTGGATTATTAGCAATTAGTGTAAGTTGGACCCGTAGCCCATTTATGTCCTTAATGTTTGCAGTAATGTTATTTATAAATGCATCAATAGTATTATTAATGTTAGGATTTGAATTTTTAGCATTAGTAAATATGTTAGTGTATGTAGGAGCATTAGCAGTATTATTTTTATTTGTAATAATGTTATTAGAAATACCATCAGCTGAATTACGAGCATATCATAGAGGATGGTCAACATTAGCGTTATTTGGGATATTAGGCTGTTGGCGCTACGCAAGCGTAGCGCCAATAACAAAAACAGGTGCTTTAATGGATACGTTTAAAAGCCCAATAATGAGTGTTGCAGGATTTGTCCCAACATTAGAATCAATCAATTATGTAGGACATGCATTTTATATCCGATATGCCGATGTCTTAATAATAAATAGTTTAGTATTAACAGTAGCATTATTTGGAGCATTAGTGTTAGCAAATACAAAATAAAAGCAAAACGTTAAGCGTTTTTTAAAGTAAATAAGAATGAAATGTCCGTCGCATGCGACGCGACAAAAACCACAAATGATACTAGAAATTAGTAAAGGAATATACATATGTTTCACTGGGGCGGTGGTTCGTTAAAAAGTAACGCGAGCAATCAAAGGCTTTGTAAAACCTAAACTAGAAAACAAAGCTTAACTGTAAGGATCACAAGCCAAGCAGATGTTCGTCTGGCGTGCGACGCGCTGAAAAGCAGGAAGTAAAGACCCAATTAAAATTGTCTTTTAATTGATCAACGGATAAAAGGTACGCTAGGGATAAAAAATGTCCCATTAATTCGTGAGAATTAAGTAATAAATCGGGTGAATTGTCGGCATTTAAAGTGTCGAATCAATAAATAAATGATCGGGCGAGTCGCTTGCGACTCGCCAAATGACGCATCGCATGCTTTGTCGAGTCGCAAGCGACTCGACCGACTCGACCGACGCGACAAAGCGAAGCGTTCCGTTATTTATTGGTACAAGAAAGCTAAGTTAGTAGAAGCGTCTAATATGCCAACTTGCAGCGAAGCATGTTATTCAAGAGATAAAAGTAATACATGAACGTTCAACGACTAGAAAGTGAGAAATCTCTTTTCAATAAGCTTTCCACGAGCGCCCGACAACTAAATTTTAAAAAAACAATTAAATTGTTATTTAGTTGATGACATAGTCTGATCTTATAGGAAACTGTAAGAGTAATGTGATAAACACACATTACGTAATAATTGTATTTGATTATTACAGCATTATAAATGCGTTAACATAAATGAACAGGCTAGTACGCGCCTAGAGTTCATATCGACGCGCGTGTTCGGCACCTTGAGGCGCTACGCAAGCGTAGCGCCGATTCATCGGGGTATTTTTATAGTGATATAAAAAAAGAAAAAGGCTAAAAGCTGGAAAATCTATAATATGATAATCAGCTGGAACAAAAGTATGTAATAAGTAATAGTTATTATATATAAAAGATTCTTCAACGATTAAAAGCCTAGCTCTTTTAATAAAGAGTATGATGTAGTCTGATCTATTAGTAATACTAATAGAGACTATTAAATATACGTTAAGCGTGCTACGCTAGCGTAGCGCCAATAATCTTTAAATTTTGAAATTTTAAAAAACCAAAATCACAAAAAAGTTGAAAAAATTGGTATAAAATTTTACATAACTTATGATATATTTTGGATGCTAACTTTTTTTTGTGATAAATCAATCACAAAGATTTTAAGTTATATAAAAAATGATCAATCTATTCAATTTTTGAGAAAAAAAAGCATCTTTAATTTTGATGCTTTAAATGACTTATGCTTCGTTCGGCCTCGCACGCGACGCGACAGTAAAGAACTAAGTATAAAACGACTTCAAATGATATATGTGGAGGTGTCGCTAAATAAGGTTAAAAAATGCTATGTCGCGTCGCATGCAATTGTCGAGTCGCTTGCGACTCGACCGACGCGACAAGGCGAGGCGTATAAAAAGAGAGCTTAACAATGTATTTAATAAAGTAATAGCGATGTTGGATCATCGCGTCCTAAAGCTGCACAAGGTTTTAAGGGTTAGGTTGTTCACCTATTAAAGCGGTACGTGATCTGAGTTCAGAACGCTGCGAAGCAGTTCGGTTTCTATCCGTGCTTAGTAATGTGTGATATGTTAAGGATTATGAGTACGAAAGGACCAGTAGATTCTAAACCTCTGGTGAATTTGTTGTCAAAAAAGGCATAGCAAAGAAGCTAAGTTTATAAAAAAGCATAAAACACAGGTATAGTATATGATAACATATATGGATTTGTAAGACTAAAAAGAGAGATCTTAAAAAAAAGAAGATATAAGAAAAATTAAAAATATACCAATAGTAACTTAGTATTATAAGAATTATTGGGAACTCGCATTGGATTAGATAGATGGGAATGATGAATGTATATTATAGCTTCCCATGTCTAAAACATAGTTTAATTGATAGATTATTAAATCACAATGGCACTGAAAAAAGGGCCATACAATAAATATTGTCAGCAGTAGAGAATATTGGACAATGTAAAAACATATGATCCAGAGCATAATATTAGTCCTGGCAAATTCTGTGCCAGCAGCCGCGGTAGGCTGTTCTGTAAATGCCGCTATAATAAATGCTTTAAATAAGACCCGTGTCGAAGTGAGGTTTCGCTTGAGTCTCAGTATATAACATACAAGCAATTTTATTATATAAAAACCAGCTCATATCGGTGAAGTTTGTAATATGTCAGGTATTGCTTTTTAGTACCTGAATTTTATGATAATACCGAGGGAAGTTATAAGTAACCCCGTAACGACTGACCCGAAAGGAGAGAGTTATTATAATGTTTTGTTTGGCGCGTCGCATGCAATTGTCGAGTCGCTTGCGACTCGACCGACGCGACGTGGTCATCAACCCCAGACTGTGTCTAAGGCAGATGTTAACACTAAAACAAGTAATAGCTAACACGCTGGCGTCATACAAAAAGTCCCAAAGGTGTTCAAGGCGCATTGCGCAAGTAAAAGCCCCCTTGGTTAGAGATGTTAGTAGTTTTAGTAGTTTAAATGCTATGTCGCGAAGCGACCGACATTCAAATAAAACAATTAAAGTGATTGCTTCGTCGCTCGGCACGCGACGCGACAGCACTAACATCTATGCTTCGTCGCGTCGCGTGCGACGCGACGGTGACATGAAAGTATAGTCTAATCCTTTTAGTAATAAAAAGGTCCCCCTTACGGGGGCTTACCATGCTCAAGCGAAGCTTGGTGGTAAGTAAAAATGAAGACAGATAGGACAAGTGTATTGCATAATGATTGGGTATTGCGTGTGAAAGCATGACTTATAAAGAAAAAGAATAGGAATTCTCCATGTATTGGTAAAATAAGCAAATATGGATGAGGAACGCCAAAGGCATAAGCATATTTTGAAAATTTATATAAGCTGTAACACGGAAGTCCGAGTAGCAAAAAGGATTAGAGACCCTCGTAGTTCGGACCGTCAATTGCCATTTTATATAATGGTCACCTGATGACACGGCGGCAACGCTATTAAGTCAAAGTATTAGACGGAGATCAATAAATGCGGTGGAGCATGTGGTTTAATGCGACGATCCCCGCAAAACCTTACCACTTTTTAACATTTTAAAAATCTCAAAAAAAAATCATTCATAATTGATATGTTATATAACTTATTAAAAGTGACCAAACATAAAAATATTCTAGCGACTATACTATACTCGTCTAGCATAGTATAGGATCTAGTATAGTCTAGTCGCTAGCATAGTATAGGATCTGGTATAGTATAGGATCTAGTATAGTATAGGATCTAGGTCTTGTCTCGCACGCGACGCGACAAAGCATCTAAATAAAAATGTATTCATTATTATTTAATCCTAATAACACATTAGTATCATTATTAGTGGTTATGATATTATTAACAAGTTTTGCGTTTTTTATTCCGAATGGAGTAGATAACAAATATACACATAAAGAAAAAACAATAAATGGACTAATAGGGGAAGGCTATTATTCAATAACTAAAACTTATTGTTTATTTGTTACTATGGTTGTTTTATTATGGACTTTATATTTATGGTCTATATATGATGCAATCGGACACAGTTTACAAATGGTAGTAATAATAGAAAGATTGCATATAAGTTTTGGAGTGGATAGTATGTCATTAAGTTTAACATTATTAACAAGTGCATTATTTCCAATATGTATAATGGTAATGCGTACATTTAAAGGATATATAACATTTCTATTATTAGAAATCGTAATATATGGGGCATTAAATGTATTAGATTTATTAGGATTTTACATATTATTTGAAGCCTCGTTAATATTGTTATTTTTGTTAATTGGTAGATCTGTATATGGTAACATCGAAGCAGCTTATAAAATAGTATTATATACAATGGGTGGGTCATTAATATTATTACCAATAATCTTTGTATTATATGCACAAGGAGGATCAACATCATTGATATATTTGTTATGTAATTTTGGTAGTCAACATGCAGATGCTTACCAAAGTGCTTATTATTTATTATCAGAACGACAAATGATATTAGGTTGGGGACTTTTTATAGTATTTGCTGTAAAAATTCCTTTAATGCCTGTACATTTATGGTTACCAGAAGCACATGTAGCAGCACCAACAGCAGGTAGTGTATTATTAGCAGGAGTGTTATTAAAACTAGGAGGATTAGGATTTATTAGATTTATGATACCAATCTTACCTAGTTTTACAGCTAGTATATTTCCATTAGTATGTTGTATGTGTTTAGCCTCATTTTTATATTCAACATTATCTACAATAAGACAAATTGATTTGAAAAAAATAGTTGCTTATTCATCAATAGGTCATATGGCAATGATAACATTGACTATATTTACAATGAGTGAATATTCAGCATATAATGCAACATTTATGATGATAGCACATGGATTAGTATCACCTTGTTTATTTTTATTAGTAGGATTATTATATGATCGATTCCATACAAAATTAATCTTTTATTTTACAGGATTAGCTGCACATCTCCCAATATTTAGTATAATGTTTTTATTATGTACATTAGCTAATTTGTCCTTTCCACTTTTTCCAAACTTCTTAGCGGAATTCTTATGTTTAACAAGTTTATTTAGTGTCCATTCTTTATATGCTTATGTATTTTGTATTTGTCAAGTGTTAGGAACAGTAGCATCTTTTTGGGCCTTTAACAGAATAATACATGGTGTAGCGTTTGGTTTAACAAGTAATTATAAAATCAACCAAAATGCTTCGGCGTGCGACGCGACGCGACGTGTTATTGTTAATAATCAATATACTACACCTTTAAATCGATTAGAATTTGCAATGGTTCTAACATTAATGATAGGAATAATATGGTTAGGAGTAAAACCAATGGCATAAAATTAAAATTAAAAATGAGTTTATGGTGTTCAATGACAGAATTATCACTTTGTTTTGCTTTAATTCTTTTAATATTATATGGACTTTTTAGTATGTCTATGGACGCGCGCCTCGCTTCTGCGACGATAGTATTCAATCAAATTAATGTAAGTAAAGGTGTAATGATCCAACAATCAAGTATAAAAATGGTCAATTTATATTTAAAAGATGTATATTTCTTTAGTTATTTATGGCCAATGATGTTTATATTATCATATGCAATTGATAACCCACAAGAAATAGAATATTATAGTAATTTTAGTACTTATATAAGTTCTATATTGATAAATATGATAGTGAACCAATATAATGGAATAGATGTATTATTAATAATATTAACAATAATAATAATGCAGGGGTTTAAAAGTTTTGAATCCATTATATTATTATTGTTAGCATTTGTAGGACAAATATTTATGTTACATAGTTGTGATTTTGTAAGTTTTTATATATGTTTAGAAGCACAAAATTTTGTATTTTTGGTCTTATGTGGTTTACAACCTCGTGTTTTAAAATATAGTTCAGTAAGAAGTAGTAGACCATTAATGGGGGTAGAAGCATCATTAAAATATTTGTTATTAAGTGCATTTTCATCCGGAGTATTATTATTTTGGTTTTCTATTTATTATTTAAAAACTGGACTTACCAGCATTGCTTGGAATCCTTTATCTACTTTAGATAATGCAAGTGTTATGGATATAGTACCACAAATGATGATCTTAATTGCATTAATGTTTAAAATAGGTGGTGCACCTTTACATATATGGATGATAGATATATATAGTGGAGTAAAACGTCAATTATTGATGTATATATCAACAGCACCAAAATTGTCATTATTTGGATTTTGGGTAACAACATGGCATTCAGTATATACAGATTTTAGTGTCTTTCTATTTGTAGCCTTATCAATGATATTAGGATGTTTTGGAGCATATAATCAACCAACATTACGATCATTATTTGCATATAGTACAATAAATGAAATAGGATTAATGTTAATGGCGATTGAAAGTGCTGGTTTTCATTCAATGTTTCAACATTTAAGCATTTATATGGTAACAATGGTATTATTATGGTCATTAAGTGATCATAGAATATTATCAATAATAGCTATAAGTTTAGCAGGATTACCGCCATTAGCTGGATTTTTTGGTAAAGCTTGGATCTTTAATAGTGTTGCTACTTCTTCAATGGCTGGTCCATATTTAGCCATATTATTAATATCCTTATTTTGTACCTTATTGTCATTAGTATATTATTTACGAGTATTTCGATTATTTACAATGAATCTATCATTTAAACATAATAATATAATATATCCAGTAGGTGTTGATGGAAATGTAGCTACACCATTTAATATGACAAATGAAACAAGAGTAAATAGTGTAGTGTCTATAGGTAGACATATAAAATTAAGTGCATTTTGTGTATTATTTTTAATATTTGCACCTTTATTTTATATAAAACCCTTTGTGTTATAAAATCGTGCATGTGTTTAGGATAAGGCGAGTCGCTTGCGACTCGACCGACTCGACCGACTCGACGATTGTAGTGAAACGTCTACATATAAGCCTTTAGAGCTAAGAAAAAAGAATGCGATTACATAATAGAATACAAGTATTAAATTTACTTAATAGTCATTTAGCTATTTACCCCACGCCCCTTAATTTAAATTGGTCATGGTCATGGGGTTCTTTATCAGGATTAGTTTTAGCTAGTCAAATTGTAACAGGTATATTATTAGCGATGCATTATGTAGGTCATGTTGATCATGCATTTGCAAGTGTACAACATTTAATGGTAGATGTACCATCAGGAGTTATATTACGTTATACACATGCTAATGGAGCAAGTTTATTTTTCACAGTAGTATATTTACACGTGTTACGTGGATTATATTATAGTAGTGGTAATCAACCAAGAGAAATAGTTTGGATTTCTGGAGTAGTTATATTGTTATTAATGGTAATTACAGCCTTCATAGGTTATAAAATTAGCCTAATAATTTATTTTTTTATAATGGATGAGTCCCTCAATTGTTTGCCTGTTTTTAATAAAGAGCAAACACAAGTATTAGATGGTGAATTGCCCTTGTTTCAAGTTTCACATTTTTGTGCTGTCGGCGGTATATTAAGATGTAACCAGCTTTATGATATTTCGTATGAAAAACGTTATGTAAATTTACATTTAAATGAAACACAAACAAACATAGCGAACGAAAATCGTCGTAAGGCTGGAGTCTATTTGATATATGATAATTTAACACATGATTTTTATGTTGGAAGTGCTATTACAAATCGAATAAATGTACGTTTTCGTAATCATTGTATACATAAATCGGGTAGTTCTTTAGTCGCTAAGGCGATCCAAAAAAGTGGTTTAGAAAATTTTGATTTTTATATATTAGAATACTTTCATGGTTTTGTACATAAGGAAAATCAGAAAAAAGATCAATTAGAGCTTTTAAAGCGCGAAACTTATTATCTAAATTTATTAAAACCTAAATATAATATATTAACGGAAGCAAGCTCCTCTTTGGGTTATAAACATACAGAAGAAACGAAGAATTTTATGAAAGCTAATTATAGTGAAGAACGTCGAACTTTCATTGGAAATTTGAATAAGGGGAAATCATTAAGTAATGAGACTAAACAAATATTGAGTAAAAAGGCATTAGAACGTTTTTCAGACCCTCTTTACAAAGAGAACTTTTTGTTGAAAAATCGCGATTATTTGTTTAAGTCAAAACCTTTAGGTTTATATGACACAAATAATCAATTGTTAAAGGAGTTTGAGTCCATTACGGAAGCTAGTATGTATTTTAAATGTGACCGTAAAAAAATAAGTAGATACTTAAAGAGTTCTAAAAACTTTAACGGGTTAGGTTATTTAAAACAAGTGCAATAATAGCCACCTGTTTTAAATAAAAGAATAAAGTAAGTCTCATCCTAGCAACATTGATGTTAACGGTTAAAAAGGTATTTTTATTTTTAGACCGTCAATATTTTTAGTTTAGACGCCCCGTCTATTGTCTTTTTATGAGTCAATAATACGGTTCACTCCCCTTTTTAAGGCATTGGCGTGCCCTAAAACGTATTGCTACTGACTTGTCCATCGATGGGCTTAATAATAAAGTTTAATGTAAAGTCGGGATTTCCAATCAAAGCGAAGCGTAACACACAGTATTTATTGGGGACTAGTGTTGACGTTAAATAATAGGATCTTTGTATGTACTACCCTGGGGACAGATGTCCTTCTGGGGTGCGACTGTAATTACAAGTTTAGTAACAACTATACCAATTGTCGGAAAACAAATTGTATTTTGGTTATGGGGGGGCTTCAGCATAGATCATCCTACATTGAATCGTTTTTATAGTTTACATTATACATTACCATTTGTATTAGCAGGATTAAGCATTTTTCATATTGCAGCATTACATCAATATGGCAGTACAAACCCATTAGGAATAAATACCCAAAGTAGTACCATTCATTTTGGAATCTATTTTTTAAGCAAAGACTTATTAGCTTTATTATTCTTTTTATTAGTATTTGCTATTTTAGTGTTTTTCTATCCTGAATACCTCGGACATCCTGATAACTTGATACCAGCTAATCCTTATTCAACACCACAACATATTGTACCAGAATGGTACTTTTTATGGGTGTATGCAATATTACGTAGTATACCAAATAAAGCAATGGGATTTGTAGGTGTATTATTAGTATTTGCTTGTTTAATAGCATTACCATTTATTAGTGTAGTACAAGTAGGATCACCAAGATTTAGAATAATCTATGAACGATTATTTTGGATATTAGTAGCTGATTTATTTTTATTAACTTGGGTAGGTGCTCAAGAAATTATGCCATCAACTGTATTATTAGGACAAGTATGTACTGTAATACTATTTGTATATTTATTAATAATATTACCATTTTTAGGTTGGTTAGAAACAGCATTAGTATTAGCTTAGTGACAGAATGCTATGTCGCGTCGCATGCAATTGCATGCGACGCGACAAACAAATAAGAATATTTCTTTTAGTAGCTGGGCGTTCTATAAAAAAGAATTTATATTTTATAAAAAAATATAAGTAGTATAATGGATACATCATATAGAATTGAGATTGCTGACATTAGTAACAATAAGTTTAATTAAACGGCCGAAAGTCTAAGGTTTTATCAAGTGAAACGGTATATATCATATAAAGCGAAAAGTTTAAACGCTGCGCTAACAAAATAAAAATGAAAAAGTAATGGGTTTGATAGTGGCTCTGCAAGAACGCTTTATTATGGGAAGTAATACATGCGAGTGATATAGAGTAGCGTACGGGTGAGTAGATTATGCGAGTTTAAGAAAAAAAATAGCCAGTTCGCTGAATTAAAAAACAATAAAGGTAATAGATAGTGTATATTTATTTAGTGATTTTATTAAATAATAGTACTGTGAAGGACACTATGAAATTATAACTATGCCAATACAATAATAAATTATTATGTACCTTTTGCATCATGGGTCAGCTACTTAATAAACATAAAAATAAATCAAATTTAAGTAAAAAAAAGATATAGTAAAAAAGGTAGTCGCGTCGCATGCAATTGTCGAGTCGCTTGCGACTCGACCGACGCGACCTAACTTACAATCAAATCAAATTGCTAACATTTTTGGTTTTAGAAAACGTTTCACTTAAAATTGAATAGATTGGTCATTTTTTATATAACTTTATAATTTTATGATAAATCACTCACAAAAAAAAGTTAGCATCCAAAATTAATAATAAAGTGAAGTAAAAATTAATACCAAAAAATCCCGTTTTTTTGAGAAATTGGTTTTTTGAAATTGGTTTTAATTCTCAAAGAAGCCTAGACGCATCGTATAAACATACGTTAAGACATACGCTAATACATTCGTTTAGCGGGGCGTTCACATTGGCGCGTAGCATCGTACGCGGCCAAACATTAATAGATGCGTTAAGATATATGTTTAGCGGGGCGTCACATTCGTTAATAGACAAAAGGCGTGGTGATTAGCTCAATGGTTAGAGCATTGGTCTCATAAACCAAGGGTTGTAAGTTCAAGTCTTGTATCACCAATAAAGCGAAGTATATAACAATTGGCTCAATGCCCCGGCGACTATAACAGGACCTGTTATAGAGAGAAACGCTAAAAAATTTTTAGCGGAGCGTCTTAACTAGACAATTTTTGATTAACTAAAAAATTTTTGATATTTATATATATATATATATATATTTGGCATATAACTATACAATTCTAGTACTAAATAATTTTTGTTTAAGTTTTTCGTATAAAGGGAAAAATTTTGATACGTGTTGGGGGGGGGGGGGGGGTAGGGTTCTATCAGGTCCTGTTAAGGGCCTGTATAGGACCCGGGGGTTCTATTAGGTCTTATATATAGGTTAGTTATATATAGGTCCTGTTAAGGGCCTATATATTGACATGGGAGACTATATCAGGTAGTGATATAGTCGTGGGGAAAGGGGGAGAGGCTATATCAGGTAGTGATATAGCCTCGGGGAAAACGGGCTTTGGGGGTTTTCCCTAGTTAGTATATAACATATAGCTAGAACAGCTTAGATCTTATAGGTTATGGGTTATAATAGGTCCAGTACTATTGGTACTAGAATATAATAGGATCTATTCAGTATAAAGGCGATCCGGCTAGCGTCGCGCCATTTGCCTGTAGGACCTAAGTTATAAAAAGTCAAGTTCTATATAGACTTATAAGTCGTAAACCAAAGCGAACGTACTATACTATATATTGGTGTAGGTTTAAAGGCAACGCCAATAAAGTAAACTAGAGACTTGCCATTTATGGGCGAGTCGCGTGCGACTCGACGATTGAATGTTCTATGCACAATCCAAGTCCAAGCCACCCAACCTATAAAACTTGAACAGTGTCGCGTCGCGTGCGACGCGCCGAACAAGATCTTATAGGAAAACGGCGCTACGCTAGCGTAGCATCTATTAATTAATGGTATGAAGCCAAAGGGTATAGGCGATGGGTTCATGTCCCAAGAAAAGCAGGTTCGAGTCCTGAGATACCAAAAAGCCGTACCACAAACCAACGCAGGTAGACTACAACAATATTGTAAGGCCAAGAACAAACTATTTATAGGGAACTCGGCAAAATACGTAATAGACTTCGGTTAAAAGACGCCTCTAATAGAGGAAAATATAAAAGATTGCTGCAACTGTTTACCAAAAACACATGGCCATGCAAACAAAACAAGTATATGGCCTGACACCTGCCCAAAGGCTATCGGCAAACGGCAGCTGTAACTCTAACGGTTCTAAGGTTAAAGGCTAGCCTTAGTAAAAATAAGTAATTTGCTAGGACATCCTCTAAATAGTTAAAACTATACACCGCTTTTTGTACTCTTATGAGTAACAATCAAAAAGACATGGGGACTACCAGGATGAATTGTCGAGTCGCATGCGACTCGACGATAGAGAAGCGTCAGTAAAACAATGTTTTAACGCTTTTAAAATCCGTCGCATGCCGACGCGACATATCATCAACGACTAAAACTTATTATAGAATTGATAATGTATTTATTAGTTTAACGAAGATAACGGCGCTACGCTAGCGTAGCGGCCTATGCATAATTTCTAATAAATAGGCGCGTCGCATGCAATTGTCGAGTCGCTTGCGACTCGACCGACGCGCCGTAGCATAATGATTTTTAAAGATATAGTCTAGCTTCAAAGTAACATATACAGTGGCTGCGTGCGACGGCGGCGAAGCATTATTGATTTTTTTAATGTCGCCTCGCAAGCGAGGCGCCGCGAGGCAAGTAATATACTTTTTAATCTTGAAAAAGAGAAGACAAACTGAGCAAAACCCCTTGACGTTTAATTGGCGTCGCGCATGAATGGTGTAATGATGGCAATAGCTGTCCCATAAATAGATTCTGTGAATTTGAATTACCCGTGCAGATGCGGGTATTTAAGCACTGGACGAAGAGACCCTATGACACCTTTACATGATGATATTCCAAAGATAAATAGATCTTTATGTGGAAAAAGTAATACAATAATAGAAAAATGTTTGACTTTGTCGCGTCGCATGCAATTGTCGAGTCGCTTGCGACTCGACCGACGCGACAATAAATATTAATAGAATTAAAAAGGGCATTGCATGGCTGATCAACTGTTTTTGGATGTTGATGACTTTGTCGCGTCGCATGCAATTGTATGCGACGCGACATTACACATTACTGAAAAAGTTACACAAGTCCTCATGGTCCTTATAGAGTGGGCCACACATTTGCTACAATGGATGCTCGGTCGTGCCGCTCGCCAGCGAACCTAAAAATCATTCGAAGTCCAGATTAGATATCTGAAACCGGTACTATTAAGTAGGAATCGCGAGTAATCGAAAATCAGACAAGTTTCGGTGAAGTTAAAAGATATTGTAGACATTGACTATTTCAGATCCTGAAATAGTCGTGGCATACATATCTTCATTATTTTAGTTGATCTAGTACTCACTGCCCGTCAAGTACTGAAAGAAATTTTGATGTGAAAATACATAATTATCATATAGATACACAATGTATATATAACTTTAACGTTTTAATTGGTATTAAGTCGTAACAAGGTGACACTAGGGGAACCTGGTGTCGAGATAGAAAAAAAAACATTTTAAAAATGCTTCTTATTTTAAACACATGTTAATTCGTTGGCTTTATTCTACTAATCACAAGGATATTGGTATCTTATATCTCGTTTTAGCTTTATTTGCTGGTATTATAGGTACAACATTATCTATGTTTATACGCTTAGAACTAGGATTACCTGGGTCTGGTTTATTAAACGGAAATGGACAGTTGTACAACGTAATTATAACCGGTCATGGAATTATAATGTTACTATTTATGGTAATGCCTGCATTATTTGGAGGCTTTGGTAATTGGTTAGTACCCATATTAATAGGTGCTCCAGACATGGCTTTTCCTCGTTTAAATAATATAAGCTTTTGGTTAAACCCATCAGCTTTAGGTTTATTATTATTATCTACTATGGTAGAACAAGGTGCTGGAACAGGGTGGACAGCCTACCCACCCCTTAGTATCCAATCAACCGGAGCAGCTGTTGATTTAGCTATATTAAGTTTACACTTAAATGGTTTAAGTTCCATATTAGGAAGTATTAATATTTTAGTAACAATTGCAGGCATGCGCGCAATTGGTATGAAATTATCTCAAATGCCTTTATTTGTATGGTCAATTGCCTTCACAGCCATATTAGTAATATTAGCAGTTCCAGTATTAGCCGCCGCTTTAGTTATGTTGTTAACCGATCGTAACCTAAATACCGCTTATTTTTGCGAAAGCGGAGATTTGATATTATATCAGCACCTTTTTTGGTTTTTCGGACACCCTGAGGTGTACATTTTAATTTTACCAGCATTTGGTATTGTAAGTCATGTCATTAGTTTCTTCAGTCAAAAACCTATATTTGGAAACATGGGAATGATTTGCGCAATGGGTGCAATTAGCATATTGGGCTTCATTGTATGGGCACATCATATGTTTACAGTAGGTCTAGACTTAGATACCATTGCATATTTTACATCCGCTACAATGATTATTGCAGTACCTACTGGTATGAAAATATTCTCATGGTTGGCAACTATTTATGGTGGTAGTCTTTGGTTAACAACGCCTATGTGGTTTGCAGTTGGTTTCATATGTTTATTTACATTAGGTGGTGTTACAGGAGTAGTGTTGGCAAATGCCGGTGTAGACATGCTAGTTCATGATAAAAGAGCAACACAAGTGTCATGTCAAAATGTTACTTTATTTTTTTTGTAAAAAATTAAATTAGCTAACGGAAAAAGCTTATTGTTCTTATTTAAGATCAACACTCAAAACATAGGACAATTCCGTGGATACTATAGACGTTAAAATATGCGTTTTTATAATAGGATCCGTAGAGACTATACGTAACACCTAATTTTTTAAGTTAGTAAGATATAGCCCATCCCCCTTGTTCTATGCAATAACAAAGGCATCGACAATACTAGCTTTAGTAAGTCTGTTTTATGGTATTATTGGGTTCATTTCAACATTTAATATATTGATTATGCTTTATTCTTTTATGTATCAAGCGCCGACTTTTCTTGGTTTCTTAAGAAGTACCTTCATGTTAGGTTTATACATTTTTTTACCCGCACCTAACGGGGGTAAAGAACCATTGAAACTGGGGGAGCGCATACTACGTTTATAATTGGTATTGATTTTATCAATTATTATTATTTTGCGTTCTGGAACCCTTTGGGTCGGTTGCCTTACCTTGTTTGCACTGATGTCATTATCTAATGGGTTAGTGGAATGCCCGACTTGGTTCGTCTTGGTGGTTTTTAAATATTTGTGTTTGAGCTTCGGTAGTGGTATTAGCATTTATATATTTGCACAGTTTGAAAAGACGCGTAATATCTTAAAGGATATTATTGGGGTTCAGGCATTCAGCAAATATGTTGGTGACAATCCGGGATCAAATGCCGGTAAACAGCTAACTTTGTTAGCTGTCCTAGGTTTTGGTTTAGGAACTGTGGCGGATATCACTACTAGTGTAACACACCACGTAGCAAACAAGGCCGCGGCTGACGCGTATGTAGATACGTGTAAAAAGGCGAATGTCGAAGTCAAAGAAAGTGCTATTAGGGAGCTATATCTGCGACCTAAACCAGCGATTATTAACGAGGTATTTCGAACGTCCCAGTCCTTGCTTGAACAATCAATTCGTAATCAGAAATAAATACAGACTTACTATGTAGTTGGGCACTTTCATTATGTATTAAGCATGGGTGCATCATTTGGTATATTTGCTGGTATTTATTTCTGTCAGTTTAAGACTGGACTTACTTATATAGAAAGTCGTGGTCAAGTACAATTCTGGACCTTATTTATTGGTGTCAATTTAACATTCTTCCCAATGCATATGATGGGTCTGGGCGGCATGCCACGGAGAATGTTTGATTACGCCGACTGTTTCTACGGTTGGAACTCTATAGCAAGTTTTGTTGCATTAATATCATTTTTATCTATTTTAATGTTAGCCGGTCCTATAAACTTTATGCCTGAAATTAATACCAAATCCAACACTTATCCACGAAGCGCTACTACCTTAGAATGGATGGACCATTCAACACCCGCTAGTCACGTATTTATGCAATTACCAGTCATTCGTAGTTATTAATTTAATTAAAAATACATAGAAGGGTAGCTCAACGGTTAGAGTATAGGATTCCAAATCCTGTGGTTGCAAGTTCAAATCTTGTTCTTTCTGCTTCTTTTGAGCTATAGCCAAGTGGCAAGGCATTGGGTTTTGGTCCCGAGATCACAAGTTCGATCCTTGTTAGCTCAGTTTAAGGATTGGCGCTACGCTAGCGTACGATCTTAAAGAATCATTTAATAAGACGCTTTGCTAAACTAATAATGATTATATTATCAATTTTAACGATTACAGTACCTGTATTGTTATGTGTCGCCTTTTTTACATTAGCTGAACGTCAAATTATGGCTAGTATGCAACGTCGTTTTGGTCCACAAGTAAGTGGATTAGGTGGTGTATTACAACCATTTTGGGATGGTTTAAATTTAGGAGTCAAAGAACCTATTTTACCTTCTTTAAGTGCTTATGGTGCTTTTAGTGCTGCCCCTATGATTAGTTTTATATTAAGTCAAATATCTTGGTGTGGAATTTTTATATCAGACGCTTCCTTTCAAGGTTTAGTTTTAATGGCTTTAAGTTCATTAGCTGTTTATGGTGTTTTATTAGCTGGATGGGCTAGTAATAGTAAATATGCCTTTTTAGGTTGTTTACGATCCGTCGCCTTAATGGTATCATATGAATTAAGTCTAGGAGCTGCCTTATTATCAATTGGATTATTTTTAAGTGATAGTAGTGGTATGAAATGTTTATCTTTTTATGATGCACAAAATACTATACAATTCGCATTATTACCAGTATGTCATATCTTTTTAATATGCATATTAGCCGAAACTAAACGTATTCCTTTTGATTTACCAGAGGCTACGGCGCGTTGCGTGCAACGCGACCTAAAACAGGTCGAGTCGCATGCTTCGGCGAGTCGCATGCGACTCGACCGACTCGACGTTTGCGTACGCTAGCCGATTACCTCGGCGATTGCCTTGGCCTCTTTAAAAGTTACATTATGCTGAAAAAATAAACAACGTATTGTTTTTATAATAAATCGGTTGGATAAATCAGCAGGCACCCGTTTAGTTTCAGATATATCTGAAACTAAACGGGTCCTTAGAGACTAGACGTAACTATGCGGCGGTTAACACAGCCCAATAATATAGTCCAATTTCAAATTAACGGAGGCAGAACTAGTAGCTGGTTATAATGTTGAATTTTCATCATTAGGATTTGCTTTATTCTTTATTGCTGAATATGCTAATATGGCCGTTATGAGTGCATTAGCATCTATTTATTTTCTAGGTGGATTCTCAGCGTTGAAAATAAGTGCATTGTTCTTTTCTTTTGTTTGGGTACGTGGTACATTACCACGTTATCGTTATGATCAATTTATGCGTTTAGGTTGGAAAGCATACTTACCATTAAGTCTTGCTTTTTTTGCAATCAACGCATGTTTTGACGTTTTTGTATTATAATTAACTTTGTTTACTAAAAAAAAATAGGAGGCGATCGGGCATCTTATGGGCGCTACGCTGGCGTAGCGCCGATTGCATTGTCGCGTCGCCCGCGAGACATTTATATATAAGGGTTGGTCGAGTCGGTCGAAATCAAAAACACTAAAAAATTTTTGATTAACTAGGAAAACTTTGATTAAGTTTTTACAGAAAAAGGTCAAATAGCTATACATTTTTATAACTAAAAAAATTCTGATTAAGTTTTTCGTATAAAGGGAGAAATTTCGATACGTGGGAGGGGGGTATATGGGTAGGGTTCTATCAGGTCCTGTTAAGGGCCTGTATAGGACCCGGGGGTTCTATTAGGTCTTATATATAGGTTAGTTATATATAGGTCCTGTTAAGGGCCTATATATTGACATGGGAGACTATATCAGGTAGTGATATAGTCGTGGGGAAAGGGGAGAGGCTATATCAGGTAGTGATATAGCCTCGGGGAAAACGGGCTTTGGGGGTTTTCCCTAGTTAGTATATAATATATAGCTAGAACAGCTTAGATCTTATAGGTTCTAATAGACCTTAATGGGTACTAATAAGTCAATTTATATATAGGCAAACGACGCTAGCTGGCCGTAGTCTATGGGCGCTAACACCCAACCCATAGGGCAACTAATTTAATGGGGGATAGTGTGGCGCTACGCTGGCGTGGCCGACGGAGGCCTACCGTACTTATTGTATATAATGGCAAAGGAATAGGCCCTAAGATATAAAAGTACGTCGAGTCGGTCGACAAAGCATGTAGGTCTAAATAGACTTATTAGTACTAAACCAATGATCGGCGCTATGCTAGCGTACCGCTGAAGCGCCGATATTTATGCAAGAGGGTGGGGTAAAAGTGTTGATTAAAGGCATCAGCAATAAAGTAAGCTAGAGACTTGCCATTTATGGGCGAGTCGCGTGCGACTGCACGATTGAATAATCTATTACAATCCAAGTCCCGCCCCCAACATATAAAATAATAACAGCCTATATAGAATAAGATAAATGAGATATAGATTAGGCGCCGCGACAACTAAGAATGTATTTAATACCGTTAGTAGCGACACTAATAAGTAGTGTATTTTGTGGAGCTTTACCAATAGTATCGAGATCTATCGGATGTCGTGGGGTAGCCATTTTTTCTATAATGAGTTTAAGTATTGCCTTTATAAGTAGTGCATTAATATGGATAGATATATATAATGGATCCTCACCAGTTTGGATAGAATTGTTTGGTAGTTGGATAGAAGTAGGAAGTGTTGTAGTAACATGGGATGTGTATATAGACCTGATGACAGCAAATATGTTGTTTACAGTAACAAGTGTTAGTTTGGCGGTGCATATGTATGCAGTAGTGTATATGCGTAATGACCCACATTTAAGTTTATTTATGTCATATTTGTCATTATTTACTTTTTTTATGTTAGTCTATGTAAGTGGTTCTAATTTATTAGTAATGTTAGTAGGGTGGGAAGGCCTCTATGACCTTAATAATTTTTTAGATATTAGCGGGGCGTCTACATTCTGGTTTTTTGCGCGTAAACCCGCGGAATCAAGAAAAGGGCCTGGCGCTACGCTAGCGTCCAGCGGGTTTCCTCATAGTTTTTTATTTAAACAAATACTTACAGGCTTGTTATTAGGAGATGGTTGGTTAGAGAGACATGGTAAAGGCACGCGTTTGGGTGTATCTTGTAAACATGTATATGCAGATGTAGCTAATTGGATGCAGTTAATGTTCTATGGGTTAGGGTATCATGATAAAATGTATCAGGTAAGCCCATTAGAGTGTATAACACGACAAGGGAAAATAAGTCGTTATTATCAGGTGCGCACCTTTAGTTTTGCAAGTTTGAATAAGTATTACAATTTGTGGTATGTGAATAATATTAAAATAGTACCACTTGATATTGACCAGTATCTAACCCCATTAGCATTAGCTATTTGGTTAATGGGTGATGGGTCTGGAATGCGAGATGGAGGATTTAAAATATCGACACATAGTTTTACTAAGCAAGAGAATGAATTTTTAGTAGAATTGCTTTTAAATAAATATGATATTAAAGCGTCAATACATAGAGATGGGGACGAATTTAATATTTATATATGGAAGCAATCTGTTCCAAAAGTGAAAGCGTTAGTGTTACCCTTTTTCCATGTTCGTCGCGTCGCACGGCACGCAAATCCTGTCTTTATAAATGGCGCCATGTTGAGGAATAAGTATATAACGCAGTGTCTATCTAAAAAATTAAGTCATATTTGTAAAAAGCAGATAACACATAATATAGCGTCTATAAAATATAGACTTATACAACGGAATGCTTTAAAATAATGAATTATGCTTCGTCGCGTCGCGTGCGCACGTAGAGGTTTATAAATCGTTATTACAAATAATGGTCCCCACGGGGATTATATTTAAGATGTTTTATAAAACTTAGGCAAAGTTTAAGTACACTAAAATAATGCTTGAATGGCAATGTTGGTGAAAAGGATCAAAACCTTAAAAAAAGATTAGATTGTCGGTTTTATGGAACCGTAACAGACTGAGTCACCGATGGGTATCTGAAAAGGTATTTAATGCACAGTCGAAATAAAAACGCTTGTTAAAAGAGACAAGTATTATAAAGTGTTTTTATAGATAGGTGTTTGTTCCTACCTATTAATTGGTTATTACAGTCATAGATTAGCAGCAGTAAAAAGCGCACAAAAAGCAATATTAGTAAATAGAGTAAGTGATGGAATGTTATTATGGGGAGTAATATGGATATGGTATTATAGTGGAACATTAGAATATGATTTAGCGTTATTGAATCCTACTACAAATATAAGTATGTTTTTAGTTATAAGCGTATTAATAGGGGCTATGGGAAAAAGTGCTCAAATACTATTCCACGTTTGGCTAGCGGACGCGATGGAGGGTGAAAGAGGCGTAAAATATGGAGTAATAATAAAACTAATAGTTGTATTGTGTATTGAATATTTGTTAATTGAAAACGTCAATGAGGTGGACGCTACATTATTAGTTGATAAGACGCTTTTAATTTGTGGGTTTTTCACGAATAGTAAAGTAAAATGTGAGAATTATCAAAAGGAGGCTATAACTGGGTTGATGTTATCAGATGGGCATTTACGTAACCCGAACGCTTCAAGGCGACCAACGGGTAATAATAGATTAGAATTTACGTTTAAGGAACCGGTATTAGACTTTGTCAAGTGGCTCAAATTTGAAGTATTAAAAGGGCTCAGTACACCAACAGCACCAACGCCGCACCCAAAAGAACAACCAAAGCAGTATTGGTTTTCAACGCGTGTTTACCAATGTTTACAGAGTTGGCACTTGTTTATTATAGTGAGGTAAATGATAAGCGGGTGAAGTTAATGCCAACAGATGACTATTTAGATAGAAATTTTACGGAGGTGGCATTAGCTTTCATGATAATGGGAGATGGGTATTGGGATACCGATAGGGCTACTATAATGTTGTGTACAGAGAATTTTAAACCAGAAGAAACAATCCGATTTGCATTATTTCTGGAAACCAAATTTGGGTTAATTTGTACTTTTCGTAAACGGGAATTAAAAGTGGGTTTTGGTTACCGTATAGGCTTTAGTCGATTAAGTGTTGACAAAATACGCCACTTTAGTTTTAGATCACATGCATCCATTAATGCTTTATAAACTAGGTATAAAGGCGTAGTAAAGGGTATTATTATTATAGCGGTGATAAATGACCGGTGGGAGACTATTTCAGGTTCAGAAATAGTCTCAAAGGGCCCTCCTAAAAATAAGTGAAATGCTAAGTAAAAACGTTGGGTATAATTAGCAGGCAATAAAAGGGCCACAGAGATAAAGCACAAATCAACCAGAGTAAGAAAGGTTTAAGAAATAGTCCGTAATATAAGTAGGGAAAGGTCTATTTATAAAAAAGCCAACCCCAGTGTCAGCCTTAATCCATGCAGCGACCTTAGTAACAGCAGGGGTTTATTTAATGGTGCGCTTTAATGCGTTTATGGTAGGATCAGATTTAGTGATAATAGTAGGTAGTTTAACAGCATTAATGGCCGGTATATTTGGTTTTTTTCAAGCAGATTTAAAACGTGTTATCGCGTTTAGTACATGCTCACAGTTGGGGTACATGATGGTGAGTGTTGGATTAGGTTCATATGGAGCAGAAGCATCAATGACTCATTTAATGACACATGCAAGTTTTAAAGCAGCATTATTCTTAGCGGCAGGAGTAATAATAATGTCAACAAGTGGAAACCAGCATATGGCCAGATATGGAGGATTATCAGTAACCCATAGTTCAATATTCTGTTTTTTAACATTAATGATAGGATGTATGTGTTTAGTAGGATTTCCAGAAACATCAGGTTTTTATTCTAAAGAAGCTATTATGAATTTAGCCTATTCAACATATAATGGAGGCTCACCAGCAATAACATATTATGCACATACATTATTATATGTGGCAGCGTTGTTAATAACATCATGTTATACAGCAAAATTGTTTATCCAATCATATATGTATGATTATTCAGGACCATTAGTAACACAAGAAGATCCTAATGTGAAAGCATCAATATTAATAATAATGGGTATAAGTATATTATTATTAGACATAATGTTGAAAATATGGATGGGTACATCATTAATATCAGGTATATTATTTTTTATTCCTTGGGGGGTAAAAACATTACCATTTGGATTAGTGATAGCAGGTTTATTGTCAGCGACAGCATTAAATCCAGGAAGTTCTAAAGAATTATATATAGTAAGATTTTCAGCAACACGTTGGGGATTTGATCAATTATATGCACGTTCATTAGTAAATATGGTATTAGATTGGGGAAGAATATCATGGACAATAGGAGATAAAGGTATATTTATAGTACCGTCAATGACCATTACAGGTAACCCAGAAGAGCGTAGAGTGTAA